GTGGTTCAATTCGATGTTGTCTAACGATAAGTTAGAACATAGGTGTGGACTAAATAAATCAATGGATAGTCTTGATGCTATTGGACATACCAGTGGAAGTGAAGAACCCATTCTAAATGGTACGGAGAAAAACATTCCTAGTCGGAGTGATTGTGGCAGTTATAGTTTCAGAAATGTTGATTATTTATTTGATATCAGGGATATTTGGAGTTTGATCTCTGATGACACTTTTTTAATTAGGGATAGTAATGGTGACAGTTTTTCTGTATGTTTTGATATTGAAAATCAGATTTTTGAGATTGACAATGATAGTTCTTTTCTGAGTGAACTAGAAAGTTTTTTTTCTAGTTATTTAAATAGTGGGTCTAAGAGAAACAATCACTACTATTATCATTGCATATATGATACTCAATCTAGTTGGAATAATCACATTAATAGTTGCATTGATAATCATCTTCGTTTTGAAGTCAGTATTAATAGCTCCATTTCGGGTGGTACCGACAATTACAGTGACAGTTACATTTATAGTTTCATTTGTACTGAAAATGTAACTGGTAGTGAAAGTGGGAGTTCTAGTTCTGGTATAAGAACTAGTAAAAATGGTAGTGATTTCAATATAAGAAGAAGATCTAATGATTTCGGTAGAAATAAAAAATACAGACATTTATGGGTTCAATGCGAAAATTGTTATGGATTAAATTATAAAAAATTTTTTAGGTCAAAAATGAATATTTGTGAACAGTGTGGATATCATTTGAAAATGAGCAGTTCAGATAGAATCGAACTTTCGATTGATCCGGGGACTTGGGATCCTATGGATGAAGATATGGTCTCTATGGACCCCATTGAATTTCATTCAGAGGAAGAACCCTATAGAGATCGTATCGATTCTTATCAAAGAAAGACAGGTTTAACTGAAGCTGTTCAAACAGGCATAGGTCAACTAAATGGTATTCCCATAGCAATTGGAGTTATGGATTTTAAGTTCATGGGAGGTAGTATGGGATCCGTAGTAGGTGAGAAAATCACCCGTTTGATCGAGTATGCTACTAATCGACCTTTACCTGTCATTATTGTGTGTGCTTCTGGAGGAGCGCGCATGCAAGAGGGAAGTTTGAGTTTGATGCAAATGGCTAAAATATCTTCCGCTTCATATAATTATCAATCAAATAAAAAATTATTCTATGTATCAATCCTTACATCTCCTACAACCGGTGGAGTAACAGCCAGTTTTGGTATGTTGGGAGATGTCATTGTTGCTGAACCTAATGCCTACATTGCATTTGCGGGTAAAAGAGTAATTGAACAAACATTGAATAAGACAGTACCCGACGGTTCACAAGCGGTTGAGTATTTATTCCATAAAGGCTTATTTGACCCAATTGTACCACGTAATCCTTTAAAAGGTGTTCTGAGTGAGTTATTTCAGCTCCATGGTTTCTTTCCCTTGAATCAAAATTCAAAAAATTAATAAAGTATAGCACTAAATTCAGTTATTTGTAGCGAACAAGTATTTAGTTCATCGTAATCAAAAAAAACTAAAAAAAATGGTGTTTTCTTTGATGACATAAGTTCTACTTGTAATAGTAATAAGAGTTAGAAGTTTCGGGTAATTACTTTTAATTTTTTCCTCCAGATCTATTTTTTTATCCTACCTCTATTCATGATTAGTAATCACGAACCTTCTATCAACAGGATAAAAAAGTGAATTTTTCCCTCCGAGGAATTAGAATTAGGGAAAATAAAAAAAAATTATCTGGCCTTCTTACGTATTAATATAGACAATAAAAAAAAAATATCGAAATCAAAATAAAAAGAAATAAATATAAAATAGAGAATAGAAGTTATTTCTATATCTATCGATAACCCCCATTTTTGACTATGAATCCCCGTTTGTTGGATGGATCGAATTAGTTAGAGTTGCAAACTCCTAATAAAATCTTTTATTTTCATAATAAACTCCTTATTAGATTAGAAAGATAGAAAGAAATAAGGATGGGAGAAGAATAATTAAATATATTAATAAAGTGAATTATCATACATATTCGTGTAGAACTAAATAAGTGTACTTATTTAGTTCTACATTACTTGCACTTATTAACTACTTTATTTATAAATATTAATACTTTTTTTTTATTAATATTAAATTCAATTTATTAATATTAAATTTAATAAATTATTAATAAATAATATTATAAATTTATTATAAATTAATAAATAATATTATAAATATAAATATAATACAGTTTATGATATATACTTAACTTAGGATAGATATACTTATCATATCATAAGATATCTTTCTCTTTCTAATAGATAGAAATATTAAATCGAGGCACCCATTCTATGACAGATCTCAACTTACCCTCTATTTTTGTGCCTTTAGTGGGCCTAGTATTTCCGGCAATTGCAATGGCTTCTTTATCTCTTCATGTCCAAAAAAATAAGATTGTCTAGATCCGATGGGACCAAATCTCATCAATTTATTTCAACACTGGATCATAATACAGATATTTATTTAGTGTAATATGGTACGATATGTGAAACACAAATGAAAGAACTGTTATGCATGCGGATACATGATATCCGCATAAATGCATGTATATGCAGGTATAACTGGTTAAATTAAAAATAGATCGGCGAATATTTTATTTAAATGGAAAGTCAATGTATCTAACAAATTACTTCTAACGGTTTACATCAGAATAGTGCTAGCTAATGAAAGTTACTTCGGGATCAAGAAAGTAAAATTCATTTGGGTTATTCTCTCAATTCCAATCGAATACAACTGGATCTAGTAGAGTATGAATTGGCGATCAGAACATATATGGATAGAACTTATAATGGGGTCTCGAAAAACAAGTAATTTTTTCTGGGCCTGTATCCTTTTTTTAGGTTCACTAGGATTCTTAGTGGTTGGAACTTCCAGTTATCTTGGTAGGAATCTGATATCCGTATTTCCATCTCAGCAAATTCTTTTTTTTCCACAAGGGATCGTGATGTCTTTCTATGGGATCGCAGGTCTATTCATTAGCTCCTATTTGTGGTGCACAATTTCATGGAATGTAGGTAGTGGTTATGACCGATTCGATAGAAAAGAAGGAATAGTGTGTATTTTTCGTTGGGGATTTCCTGGAATAAATCGTCGCATCTTCCTTCGCTTACTTATGAGAGATATCCAATCCATCAGAATGGAGGTTAAAGAGGGTCTTTATCCTCGTCGTGTCCTTTATATGGAAATCAGAGGCCAAGGAGCCATTCCCTTGACTCGTACTGATGAGTATTTTACTCCACGAGAAATTGAACAAAAAGCTGCCGAATTGGCCTATTTCTTGCGCGTACCAATTGAAGTATTTTGAAATGAACTGAAGAAAAAAAAAAAAAAAACTTGCTAATTTCCTTTTTAATACAACCGTCGACTCTATCTGATATTTCTCTGAAGTACGAGTTCTATAAAAAGGTATTGAACCCATAGATCTATTTCCCATTTTTTTTTGTCTAATATAATTTAGATCTCGGATCTAGAAGGAAAGGAATATAGAAATAGAATAAGGGTCCTTTTAGGATAAAAATGAAAAAAAAAAAGAAAGCCTGGGTCTCCCTCCCATATATTTCATCCATAATATTTTTGCCCTGGTGGGTCTCTCTCTCATTTAATAAATGTCTGGAACCTTGGGTTATTAATTGGTGGAATACCGGGAAATCCGAAACTTTTTTGAATGATATTCAAGAGAAAAACGTTCTAGAAAGATTCATAGAATTAGAAGAACTATTCCTCTTGGATGAAATGATAAAGGAGTACCCGGAGACACATATACAAAAACTTCGTATAGGAATACACAAGGAAACGATACAATTGGTCAAAACACACAATGAATATCATCTCCATATCATTTTGGATTTCTCGACAAATATAATTTGTTTCGCTATTCTAAGTGGTTATTTTATTATGGGTAATGAAGAACTTGTCATTCTTAATTCTTGGATTCAGGAATTCCTATATAACTTAAGTGACACAATAAAAGCTTTTTTGATTCTTTTAGTTACTGATTTATGGATCGGATTTCATTCGACCCATGGTTGGGAACTAATGATTGGTTCGGTCTACAACGATTTTGGATTGGTTCATAACGATCAAATTATATCTAGTCTTGTTTCCACTTTTCCAGTTATTCTAGATACAATTGTGAAATATTGGATCTTCTATTATTTAAATCGTTTATCTCCTTCACTTGTAGTCATTTATCATTCAATGAATGAATGAAGAACTCATTTAATCTCCTGATATCAATCAAATCAGAATCTTTCTTCGTATCGTATATAAAGAAAGCATTTGAAATCTTACTTAATTCTTTATACTTCTAGCTCTTCAAGGTATTCGTCCTATATTCCAGTACAATTATCCCAGTACAATGACAGACTCGTGTATAGGGAACTATACTAGCTACCTATCTAATTTATTGTAGAAATTCCGGGATCAATGATTGGACATGCAAAATAGAAATACTTTTTCTTGGGTAAAGGAACAGATGACTCAATCGATTTCTGTATCTATCATGATATATGTAATAACTCGGGCATCTATTTCAAATGCATATCCCATTTTTGCGCAGCAGGGTTATGAAAACCCACGAGAAGCAACTGGACGAATTGTATGTGCCAATTGCCATTTAGCTAATAAGCCCGTGGATATTGAAGTTCCGCAAGCCGTGCTTCCTGATACTGTATTTGAAGCAGTTGTTCGAATCCCTTATGATATGCAACTGAAACAAGTTCTTGCTAATGGTAAAAAGGGGGCTTTGAATGTAGGGGCTGTTCTTATTTTACCCGAGGGATTCGAATTAGCCCCCCCCGATCGTATTTCTCCCGAGGTGAGAGAAAAGATGGGAAATCTGTCTTTTCAGAGTTATCGTCCCAATAAAAGAAATATTCTTGTGATAGGTCCTGTTCCCGGTCAGAAATATAGTGAAATCGCCTTTCCCATTCTTTCCCCCGACCCT